CCACGATTATATGACCAATTGTATATTACATTTATTATTCGGTCCAAGAAAAGTCTCTTAGGACCTATTTTAACAAATGAATTAATTAATTCTAAATTCTGAAAAGATGAATAAACAGACCCATATAAAAGAGACGCTATGAATATTCCGAAATAGGCTATACTGACTGAATAAATTGCATTTGTCACAAATTCATACCAATCCACAGAATAGTTCGAATTTTGATGTAAAAGGTTTATCGATGGGGTTAACCATTTCGATAATATATCCAAATCCATTCCTACTTGATCGAAAGGAATTCCTATGGACCCAACAAACAAAGTAAATAGGACCAATACAAGTAGAGAAAATAGCATAGTATTGTCCGATTCACAGGGATACATGGAAGTGTCTTTATTGTCAAAATGAGTACTAAAGGATCGCATCAGATTTCGTATATTCCCATCAATTTGATATATCTTCTTCGAAAAAAGGGAAACCTTTTTATTATTATTCATTACTGAGAAAAGTACATTTTTGTTAACTGGTTTCGGTCCTTCTTTTCCCCATATAGATATTGAAGAGAACGAGCTATTTTTAGTGCCACTGTAATTTTGAAACCGAACGTGTAAATGCCCCTCAAAAGTAAGTAAATACATCCGAAACATATAAAATGCAGTTAATCCTGCTGTGGAACAGGCTATTATCGCGAAAATCGGTGAATACAACCAACTATCATTAAGAATTTCATCTTTGGACCAAAAACAAGCAAGAGGTGGAATACCACAAAGAGAAAGTGTACCTAATAAAAAAGTAGTTTTTGTAATTGGCACATATTTGGTTAAACCACCCATAAGAACCATGTTCTGACTTTTATCTGGAGAATATCCAACAATGGGTTCCATTGAATGAATAATCGATCCGGATCCTAAAAACAATAATGCTTTCGAATAGGCATGAGTGATTAAATGGAATAAAGCAGCTCGATAAGAACCTATCCCTAGAGCTAACATAATATAACCCAATTGAGACATTGTAGAATAGGCTAAACTTCTCTTAATGTCTTTTTGAGCAAGAGCTAAAGTAGCTCCTAATAGTACCGTTATTATACCTAGCAAAGAAATGAGATTCATTATGTAAGGTATGACTGTGAAAAGGGGAAGAAGCCGAGCGACAAGAAAAATTCCCGCTGCTACCATAGTAGCAGCATGTATAAGAGCCGAAATAGGAGTGGGTCCCTCCATGGCATCAGGTAACCATACATGAAGGGGAAATTGTGCGGATTTAGCAACTGCACCAAGGAATAATAGGGAGGCACACAGAGTAGCAAATAAAGAATTGACCCCATTATTATGGATCAAGTTATTGAAGATTTCGAACAAATCCCGAAATTCCAAACTACCTGTTATCCAATAAAAACCTAAGATTCCTAATAATAAACCAAAATCCCCTACACGATTAGTTACAAACGCTTTTTGACAAGCATTGGCTGCAATTGGTCGTGTGAACCAAAAACCTATTAATAGATACGAACACATTCCCACCAGTTCCCAAAAAATATGAATTTGTATCAAATTGGAACTAGTAACTAATCCCAACATAGAAGTATTGGAAAAACTCATATAAGCAAAAAATCTCAAATATCCTTGATCATGAGACATATAATTGTCACTATAAATAAGAACCATGATTCCAACAGTAGTGATTAGTATTGACATAATAGAAGTAAGTGGGTCGATCAAGTGGCCGAACTCTAAAGAAAAATCATTATTGATGGTCCAAGAACATAGAAATTGATAAATAGAACTGCCATTGATTTGCTGAATAGACAGATCGGCCGAAAAAACCATAACTATACTTAGCAATGAAACACTAGGAAAAGCCCACATACGACGAAGATTTTTTGTTGCAGTCGGAACAAGCAGAAGTCCCCATCCTATTGACATAGTAACTGGAAGTGGAACGAAAGGTATGATCCATGCATATTGATATGTATGTTCCATAAGAAAATAAAACTTTTTTTATTCTTATTAATTGTTTCCGATTCACCAGCTCTTCTCTCTTTCGGAAGTCAAATAAATAAATAAAAATCAAGATAGAAAAGAACTCAAATATGATTTTTAATTCTTAATTATTCCGATTCTTTCCCAAATATCGTATTGAATAAAAAGAAATTTAAATCAAGAAGTTACAATTGTTCAAATGACCAAGTCACTGGTTAAAACTGACCATTTAGTTATTAACTAAGATATTTATTAAGATAAAGAAAGAATATGAGATTTTCAATCATTCCACTATTACGGCGATTGATATCCATATAGTAAATAGTAAGGAAAAGGAATGACACCAAAAAAAGGTAAAAGTACTCTATTGGGATATGGATCATAGAATCCGCCAATAAATCGACCCAATAAAATACTAGTTATTTTAGTTAGTTTATTCGGAGTCATTAATTAATTCATTGTACAACTGATTGATTGGCTTCTATTCCAATAAAACAAACTTATGTTTATAGGAAATCCTATGATACTCGTCACTTCGCATAGAACTGAAATAAGAGATTACTAAAATTACCTTTATCAAGTAATGTATGGTTTAACAGATTAACTACCAATCTCATTTTCATTTAAATTATGAGTACTCTATCCTCGAGCTTGATCAATTAATAGAAAAATTTTAAATTATTATTTTCTTAAATTAGGTAAGGATTCTTAAGCTTTTCGATTTATTCAATGTAAGACGACGAGATATAAATAGACTGAGATTGAGATATGAATTGGAACCCTTTTTGATTCTTATCAACAACAACCGGTTCGATTTCTATGGTAGCGGACCTCATAGACATAGATCGGAATGAAGATATGAAGGTACAAATTAGTACGAATTCTTCTTTCTTCGGGCATTGTATGTAATAGAGATGTGGAACAAAAAAAAATTCCTTTGAAAATAACATCGTTTTTCTTTATTTCTATTTCTTTTTTTATCCCTAGTGTACTCTATGTGATGCGTACGTATCTATATTTTTGTATGTTATGAAGGAAGTATCCGCTATGGAATAAATATAGATAATGAATAGCAAGAACGATCCATTTTGAACAATACATGTCTTTCACATCCAACTATAAAAGTAACTTCTTTATTTTCAAATGGCGGTTCCAAAGAAACGTACTTCTATCTCAAAAAAGCGTATTCGTAGAAATATTTGGAAGAAAAAGGGATATTGGGCGGCGGTAAAAGCTTTATCTTTAGCTAAATCTATTTCTACCGGGCATTCAAAAAGTTTTTTTGTGCGACAAACAAGTAATAAAGCCTTGGAAGAATCTGAATCGACATGACTCGATGAATTGGATGATTTATAAGATGAATAATTCACATTAACTAATGTTTTGAACTCATCTATATGAGATAGAACTGAACCGGCTGTTGTGGTATGTAGAATAATTCTTATTCTGTCTATTGGGTTCTAAGAACGGTACTATTTCTTTTTTGTTGTTGTTTTTCAAACAACAAAAAAGAAATAGTTAAACACAAAATACAAGGTTTCACTTTTCATTATAGTAGATTTTGATAATTCGCGAGATGGGGGTTGTTATTTCCCCCCCCAAAAAAAAGATTTTTTTTTAGGAAGAAGTTTATTCGATTATGTATCTCCAATAGTTATACATCATTAAGATTTTTGGAAGATCTGAAACAAGTATGAACGACAGTAGTCAAAATGAATGGATCCTTGAAACTAATTGATTGAAATATATATTTTAAGACTTTGCTTTGTAACTCTCCGAATCACTACATAGATTCCCTCTTGTTTCGACCCAATCAATAAAAACTCCCCGGATCCCCTTTAGGTCGATATTTATGTACGAAGAATAAGTCAATCTTCCTTAATCCAAAATAGATCCTATGTTTGGACCGTAGGATCGATCAATCTATTTTATATAGAATATACTTTATTTATAAGTAAAGTACATAACGTAGAATTCCAATAGAAATTTAAACTCTTTTGTTTTATGTGCAGCCCAATACCTAATTGGTTCGGTAAATCCTCACACGAATTATGTATACAATGAGAATCCCAACCATTAATACAGTTTTGATACCGAACTATCTAACTATTTATAGAAATCCCTTGGATGTAGTTATCCAATTGTGATACATAAAAAATCCTATTTATTTTCTTTTGTTCAGTGAAAAATGAATCTTTTTTCATTTCCGATCCATGAAATCAGATAAATGAGAAATGAATCATCAAAAAATGATATAAAAAAGGGACAATTCTTAGTTCTAGACCTCAACTGAGGACATAACCATCTAGTTCCAACTGTTCCAGAAGAACTTATACTACGTGAAAGCCTGTTGTTAAAAATGACACCATACCGGGATACTAAGGATTATTGAAGTTCAAATATTCATTTGAACGAGTCTTTATTCATCGATTCTAACGTTTCCTAAAATATATTGCATTGAATCTTTCAATCTCGACGATTGAACATCATATGGGCTATTATTATTTCGATCAAGCCGCCATGGTGAAATCGGTAGACACGCTGCTCTTAGGAAGCAGTGCTAGAGCATCTCGGTTCGAGTCCGAGTGGCGGCATCCTCTAAAAAGGACACATTAGATCCTATAATGAATTTAATTCGGAATTTACATTCCGTAATTGAGGGACCCCTCTTTTTTTTAATGATTTTTTTTTATGATATTTGCGACTTTAGAACATATATTCACTCACATCTCTTTTTCGATCATTTCAATTGTCATTACGATTTATTTGGTGACTTTATTAGTCCATGAAATCGTAGGACTATGTGATCCGTCAGAAAAAGGCATGATAGCCACTTTTTTCTGTATAACAGGATTATTAGTTACTCGTTGGATTTATTCGAGACATTTCCCGTTAAGTGATTTATATGAATCATTAATGTTCCTTTCATGGAGTTTCTCCATTATTCATATGGTTCCTAAAATAGGGAACCATAAAAATGATTTAAGCGCAATAACCGCGCCAAGCGCTATTTTTACC